GTTGACGTAGCTTAAGATTTTAGAGCGTGGCACTGAAGATGCCAAGATGGACCCTAAAAAGCCCCGACAACACAAAACCATGGTCCTGGCTTTAACATCAGTTTTAACCCAAATTACACATGCAAGTACCCGCGACCCAGTGAGGATGCCCTTTATCCCCGATATACGGGGAGAGGAGCTGGCATCAGGCACGCACTCGTGTAGCCCATAACGCCTTGTTTAGCCACACCCCCAAGGGAATTCAGCAGTGATTTACTTTAAGCCATAAGCGAAAGCTTGACTAAGTTAAGGTTAATTTAGAGCCGGCAAAACTCGTGCCAGCCGCCGCGGTTAGACGACGAGGCTCAAATTGATGTTCCACCGGCGTAAAGCGTGATTAAATAAACTAATAAACTAAAGCCAAATACACCCATAGCTGTTATACGCTTACGGGTAACGAGGCCCCACAACGAAAGTGGCTTTAATACTATTGAATTCACGACCGCTAAGAAACAAACTGGGATTAGATACCCCACTATGCTTAGCCGTAAACAATGATGGAAACTTACGAATACCATCCGCCAGGGGATTACGAGCAAAGCTTAAAACCCAAAGGACTTGGCGGTGTCTCAAACCCACCTAGAGGAGCCTGTCCTATAACCGATAATCCACGATTAACCTCACCCCTCCTTGCAAATCAGCCTATATACCACCGTCGCCAGCTTACCTCATGAGAGACCAACAGTAAGCTAAATGGGCACAGCCCAAAACGTCAGGTCGAGGTGTAGCCGATGGAGGGCGGAAGAGATGGGCTACATTTTCTGATCCAGAATATTACGAAAGGCGTTATGAAAGGAACGCAATTGAAGGTGGATCTAGCAGTAAAGAGTTAGCAGAGAGTTCTCTTGAAATTGGCCCTGAGACGCGTACACACCGCCCGTCACTCTCCTCCTAGCGTTTACGAAGTAAATAAATAAACAATTAGTATTAGCTTAATTTTAGAGGAGACAAGTCGTAACAAGGTAAGTGTACCGGAAGGTGCACTTGGAACAATTAAAATGTAGCTAAAACTAAAGCACCTCCCTTACACTGAGAAGATGCCCGCGAGAATCGGACCATTTTAATGCAAAACAGCTAGCCTAATCTTATAAAATAAATGACCAAGCATAGTTAATATAGTATTTAAAACTTAAAATAAAACATTCTACCACCCAAGTATAGGCGATAGAAAAGGAACCCTTAGAGCTATAGAAAAAGTACCGCAAGGGAATGCTGAAAAAGAAATGAAACAACCCGCAAGGCAAAAAAAAGCAGAGACTAACCCTCGTACCTTTTGCATCATGGTTTAGCAAGCAAAATTCAGGCAAAGAGAGCCTTAGTCTGAAACCCCGAAACTAGACGAGCTACTCCGGGGCAGTCTCTAAAGGACCAACCCGTCTCTGTGGCAATAGAGTGGGAAGACCCCCGAGTAGAGGTGACATACCTAACGAGCCTAGTAATAGCTGGTTGCTTAAGAAATGGATATTAGTTCAGCCTTATGTTTTTCTTAAACCAGAAACTTTATAAAACAATTAAGAGTAAAGCAAAACATAAGAGTTAGTCAAAGGAGGAACAGCCCCTTTGAAAAAGAATACAACCTTATACAGGAGTACAATGATCATAATTATTTTAAGGAAATTTTTACGGTGGGCCCGAAAGCAGCCATCTGTACAGAAAGCGTCAAAGCTCAGGAAAATTTAGACCTATAATAAAGATAACAATATCTCAATACCCTAAAACTATTAAGCCGTCCTAATTTTTAGAAGAGATAATGCTAAAATTAGTAATAAGAGAACAGAATCTCTCCCGACACAAGTGTAAGTCAGCTCGGACAAAACACTGACAATTAACGGCCCCAACAAATGAGGGCATAACAACAAAAACCTAATGAACAAGAAAAATCTGTTACATCAGCCGTTATCCCTACACAGGAGTGTCATAAGGAAAGACTAAAAGGTACGGAAGGAACTCGGCAAACCTAAACCCCGCCTGTTTACCAAAAACATCGCCTCTTGCTAACAGACCATGTATTAGAGGTCCCGCCTGCCCCGTGACTATATGTTTAACGGCCGCGGTATTATGACCGTGCAAAGGTAGCGTAATCACTTGTCTCCTAAATAGAGACCCGTATGAATGGCATGACGAGGGTTTGACTGTCTCCCGCACCCAGTCAATGAAATTGATCTGCCCGTGCAGAAGCGGACATAAAAACATAAGACGAGAAGACCCTATGAAGCTTTAGGCCGAAGATCAAACATGTAAAGAGACTAAAAACTCAAAAGACAAATAAATAGATTTAAACTGATTGTGATATGATCTAAGTACCTTCGGTTGGGGCGACCACGGGGGAAAACAAAGCCCCCGAATGGAATGAATTTATTTCCAAGACAAGAACCACAATTCTAAGCAACAGAAAATCTGACCATTATAATGACCCAGGAATAGACTACATTCCTGACCAATGAACCAAGTTACCCTAGGGATAACAGCGCAATCCTTTCCCAGAGGCCATATCGACGAAAGGGTTTACGACCTCGATGTTGGATCAGGACATCCTAATGGAGCAGCCGCTATTAAGGGTTCGTTTGTTCAACGATTAATAGTCCTACGTGATCTGAGTTCAGACCGGAGTAATCCAGGTCGGCTTCTATCTATGAATTTTACTTTATCCTAGTACGAAAGGGCCGGAAGAAGAGGGCCCATACTATGCAGCAAGCCCTATCCTAAACTCCTGAAGACAAATAAAAGAGAAAAGGAAATCACCCACCAGCCAAAGATAACGGCAGCTAATGTGGCAGAGCCTGGCAAATGCGAAAGGCCTAAGCCCTTTTTATCAGGGGTTCAAATCCCCTCCTTCAGCTATGTCCTTTATATTAACTCATATTATTGACCCCTTAATGCATATTATTCCAGTACTCCTAGCAGTAGCGTTCCTTACACTTCTAGAACGAAAAGTACTAGGCTATATACAACTACGAAAAGGGCCGAACGTAGTAGGACCATATGGGCTTCTTCAACCAATCGCCGACGGGATCAAATTATTTATTAAAGAACCAATCCGACCGTCAGCCTCATCCCCTATTCTTTTTATTATCGCACCCGCAATAGCCTTAACCCTAGCGCTTATAATATGAGCCCCAATACCCATACCCCACCCAATAATAGAAATAAATTTAGGACTTTTATTTATCCTCGCCCTATCAAGCCTTGCAGTATATTCTATTCTAGGTTCGGGATGGGCCTCAAATTCAAAATATGCTCTACTTGGGGGTATACGAGCCGTAGCACAGACAATCTCATATGAAGTCAGCCTGGGGTTAATTCTACTATCAATTGTTATCCTTGCAGGAGGGTTTGAACTAAAAACATTCAATTTGGCACAAGAGACGACCTGACTTCTACTTCCTACCTGACCACTAGCAGCAATATGATACGTGTCTACCCTAGCAGAAACTAATCGATCCCCATTTGATCTAACAGAAGGTGAGTCAGAGTTAGTATCCGGATTCAACGTAGAATACGCAGGCGGCCCATTCGCCCTATTCTTTTTAGCTGAATATTCTAATATCCTATTAATAAACACACTATCAACTGTCTTATTCTTAGGCGCATTACATAATCCCCTTACACCAGAACTCACTACCCTAAATCTCATATTAAAAGCTGCCTTGCTGTCGGTATTATTTCTCTGAGTACGAGCCTCATATCCCCGTTTCCGATATGACCAGCTTATACACCTAGTATGAAAAAACTTTCTTCCGCTAGCAATGGCCTTACTCATCTGAAACCTTGCACTTCCTATCGCCATGATAAGCCTTCCCCCGTACTAATCCTTAAGGAAATGTGCCTGAATACTAAAGGGCCACTTTGATAGAGTGGATCATGAGAGTTAAAATCTCCCCGTTTCCTCTAGAAAAAAAGGATTCGAACCTATTCTTAAGAGATCAAAACTCTTAGTGCTCCCATTACACTACTTCCTAGTAAAGTCAGCTAAGTAAGCTTTCGGGCCCATACCCCGAATATGTTGGTTAAAGTCCCTCCTTTACTGGTGAATCCATTCATCTTATACATTTTTCTAGCAAGCATTGGGCTGGGAACTATTATTACATCTGCCAGCTCACACTGATTCTTGGCCTGAATTGGCCTAGAAATTAACATACTCGCCATCCTTCCGCTAATATCAAAAATACACCACCCACGAGCCACAGAAGCAACAATTAAATATTTCCTAATTCAAACATCAGCAACAGTATTACTACTGATTACAGTTATTTCCAACATATGGATTTCAAATACCTATGTAATCAATGCACCGTTACAAACTTCCCTCGCCAACATAGCTATCATTGCATTAGGAATAAAAATAGGACTAGCCCCGCTACATGCCTGGCTTCCAGAAGTCATACAAGGAGTAACATTACCCGTTGGACTAATTTTAGCAACATTTCAAAAAATTGCCCCTATAATACTAATTTTCCAAGTATCAAAAACCGATTCAAACATAATCAGTATTATAGGGATTTTATCCATTTTAACTGGGGCTTGAGGAGGTTTAAACCAAACACAAATGCGAAAAATACTAGCCTACTCATCAATTGGCCATACAGGATGAATGATAATCGTTATAAATTACTCGAAAGCCACCTCAATTCTTGTTATAGCAACCTATATTATCATAACAACTACATTATTCCTAGTTTTTATATTAACATCTACCAAAAAAATAAACCAGGTAGCATCGAACTGATTAAAATCCCCAGTTATAATCGCAATTCTTATGACAACGTTATTATCCCTCTCCGGTCTACCACCTCTCACAGGGTTTTTACCAAAAATGCTTGTTTTACAAGAACTAACAAAACAGGGAATAATCTCAATTGCTATTATCGCAGTAACGGGCGCTCTACTAAGCCTCTACTTCTACTTACGTATTTGTTATATTACAGCACTAACTATTTCTCCCAATGTAAACAATACAAAAACACCATGACGAATTAAGAAGGGGGGGACAACAATTATCTTGCCAATTACAGCAGTATTATCCACAACTATGCTCCCAATCACCCCGCTTTTAGCAGCCATTTTCATATAGAGACTTAGGATAATATAGACCAAAAGCCTTCAAAGCTTTAAGTAGAAGTTAAAATCTTCTAGTCCCTGATAAGACCTGCAGGACTCTATCCAACATAACCTGAATGCAAATCAGACACTTTAATTAAGTTAAAGCCTTAATAGATGAGAGGGCCTCGATCCCACAAAATCTTAGTTAACAGCTAAGCGCTCAATCCAGCGAGCATTCATCTACCCCCCCCGCCTACTGGGCGGGGGTAAAGGCGGGGGGGGTCTCAAATATAAAGCCTAGGCGGGTGGCCGCCCGCTTTTTCGGATTTGCAATCCGACGTGAAATACACCACTAGACTTGATAAGAAGAGAAATTGAATCTCTGTTTATGGGTCTACAGCCCACCGCTTGGGCACTCAGCCATCTTACCTGTGACAATTACTCGTTGATTCTTTTCTACAAACCATAAAGACATCGGCACCCTATATTTGGTATTTGGTGCCTGGGCCGGTATAGTTGGCACTGCTCTAAGCTTACTAATTCGAGCAGAGCTTAGCCAGCCTGGAGCCCTTCTCGGCGACGATCAGATTTATAATGTTATCGTTACGGCACACGCCTTCGTAATAATTTTCTTTATAGTAATACCAGTAATAATTGGCGGTTTTGGCAATTGACTTATCCCTATAATAATTGGGGCCCCAGACATAGCATTTCCGCGAATAAATAACATAAGCTTCTGACTGTTACCCCCGTCATTCCTTCTTCTACTAGCCTCCTCTATAGTTGAAGCGGGGGCTGGTACAGGATGAACTGTTTATCCACCACTTGCCGGGAACTTAGCACACGCCGGAGCCTCGGTTGACCTAACAATCTTTTCCCTTCACCTTGCCGGTGTCTCATCAATTTTAGGGGCAATTAATTTTATTACTACAATCATTAACATAAAACCCCCTGCAATTAATCAATATCACACACCCCTATTTGTGTGGTCAGTTTTAGTTACTGCTGTCCTTCTGCTTCTCTCTCTGCCGGTTCTTGCTGCCGGGATTACGATGCTACTTACGGATCGTAATCTTAATACCACATTCTTTGACCCTGCAGGTGGAGGTGACCCGATCCTATACCAACATCTGTTCTGATTCTTTGGGCACCCAGAAGTTTATATTCTTATCCTCCCCGGGTTCGGCATCATTTCACACATCGTCGCTTACTATGCCGGGAAAAAAGAATCATTTGGATACATAGGAATAGTATGAGCTATAATGGCTATTGGACTCCTTGGATTTATTGTATGGGCACACCATATATTTACAGTTGGTATAGACGTAGATACACGAGCTTACTTTACATCAGCCACAATAATTATTGCCATCCCAACCGGAGTGAAAGTCTTTAGCTGACTAGCTACACTGCACGGAGGAACTATTAAATGAGAGACACCACTTTTATGAGCCCTCGGATTTATTTTTTTATTTACAGTCGGCGGCCTTACAGGGATTGTATTAGCAAACTCATCAATCGACATTGTACTTCATGACACATATTACGTAGTAGCACATTTCCATTACGTATTATCTATAGGAGCCGTATTCGCGATCATGGGGGGATTTGTACATTGATTTCCCCTTTTCACCGGCTTTACTCTACATGACACCTGAACAAAAGTCCACTTCGGAGTTATATTCGTTGGGGTAAATCTTACCTTCTTCCCGCAACACTTCTTAGGATTAGCTGGTATGCCCCGACGTTATTCTGATTACCCAGATGCATATACCCTATGAAATGCTATCTCATCCATCGGGTCCCTAGTTTCATTAACTGCAGTAGTCCTATTCTTATTTATTTTATGAGAAGCATTTTCTGCCAAACGACAAGTAAAATGAGTTGAACTAGTTCATTCAAATGTAGAATGACTACATGGATGCCCACCACCATATCACACATTTGAAGAACCAGCATATGTTCGAGTACACCCAGATTGAGACTACAAATTCTGAGACACCAACCCACTATTTTACAAAATAATTTATTACTCAAGAAAGGAAGGAATTGAACCCCCATTTACCGGTTTCAAACCGGCCGCACAACCACTCTGCCACTTTCTTTAATTAAGGTACTAGTAAAAAATTACACTGCCTTGTCAAGGCAGAGTTGTAGGTTAGAACCCTGCGTACCTTAAAAATGGCACACCCTTCACAACTTGGCTTCCAAGATGCAGCTTCTCCAGTTATAGAGGAAATACTACACTTCCACGACCATGCATTAATAATTATCTTTCTTATTAGCACATTAGTTCTTTATATTATTGTAGCGATAGTTACCGGCGAACTTACTGACGTATATACTAATGATTCACAAGGAATTGAAATTGTATGAACTGTTTTACCAGCCATTATTTTAATCCTTATCGCTCTGCCTTCACTACGGATCCTTTATTTAATAGACGAAATTAGTGACCCGCCTTTAACAGTAAAAGCTATCGGCCACCAATGGACTTGAAGCTATGAGTATACTGATTATGAAGACCTTACATTCGACTCATATATAATTCCGACCCAAGACTTATCACCAGGCCAATTCCGACTATTGGAAACAGATCACCGAATGGTAGTTCCTATAGAATCACCAGTTCGAGTTCTCGTAACCGCAGACGATGTCCTTCACTCATGAGCAGTTCCTGCCCTCGGAGTAAAAATGGACGGGGTCCCCGGACGCCTTAATCAAACAGCATTCGTCACCTCTCGACCAGGGGTGTACTACGGACAATGTTCTGAAATCTGCGGTGCAAACCACAGCTTCATACCAATTGTAGTTGAAGCAGTACCCCTACAACACTTTGAAAACTGATCATCAACGATACTAGAAGACGCATCACTAGGAAGCTAAATGAGGATCAGCGTTAGCCTTTTAAGCTAAAGATTCGGTGGCTCCTAACCACCCCAAGTGAAATGCCCCAATTGATTTTATACCCATGGTTTAATATCTTTTTATTTTCATGACTGGTCTTCCTAACAATCATTTTACCCAAGACTATAAATCACACCTCTAATAATCAACCTAATTCACTTTTAACAAAAAAACCAGAAGTAACTCCTTGAGACTGGCCATGATATTAAACTTTTTTGACCAGTTTATAAGTCCAGTTTACTTAGGAATTCCGCTAATAGCTTTAGCCTTAACACTGCCATGGGTACTTTTCCCTTCACCTTCACAGCGATGAATTAATAATCGACTATTAACACTTCAAAGCTGATCAATTAATCGATTTACACATCAACTTTTTATACCAATCAATTCTGAAGGACATAAGTGGGCAATTTTATTAACATCCCTAATAGTATTCTTATTTACTATTAATATTCTAGGCCTGTTACCGTATACATTTACACCTACTACCCAGCTCTCCTTAAATATAGGATTTGCTATCCCCCTGTGATTAGCAACTGTTATTTTAGGAATGCGAAACCAACCAACAATAGCCCTAGGACACCTGTTACCAGAGGGCACACCACTCCCGCTTATTCCAGTACTCGTTATTATCGAGACAATCAGCTTACTAATTCGCCCACTTGCTTTAGGAGTCCGACTCACAGCAAACTTAACAGCAGGTCACCTCCTGATTCAACTTATTGCTACAGCCGTATTTGCTTTATTGTCCATCATACCAGCTGTAGCCCTTTTAACAGCAACAGTACTATTTTTATTAACTTTATTAGAAGTAGCTGTTGCCATAATCCAAGCCTACGTGTTCGTCCTACTTCTAAGCCTATATTTACAAGAAAACGTATAATGACACACCAGGCACACGCATATCATATGGTTGACCCCAGCCCATGACCGCTAACAGGCGCGGCCGCCGCCTTTCTAATCACAACAGGAACTGCATTCTGGTTCCACTATCAAAACGTTATTTTATTACCAATCGGAATAATTCTTCTACTATTAACAATATACCAATGATGGCGAGACATCGTACGAGAAGGGACTTACCTAGGCCATCACACCCCACCAGTACAAAAAGGGCTACGATACGGTATAATCCTATTTATTACTTCAGAAGTATTTTTCTTTTTAGGGTTCTTCTGAGCCTTCTTTCACTCAAGCCTAGCCCCATCCCCTGAATTAGGAGGGTGTTGGCCCCCGACAGGAATTACTACTCTAGACCCATTTGAAGTCCCCTTACTTAATACAGCTGTTCTACTAGCTTCCGGTGTTACAGTTACCTGAACACACCACAGTATTATGGAAGGCGACCGTAAACAAGCCATTTATTCTCTAACCTTAACAATTATTTTAGGATTCTATTTTACTCTATTACAAGCAATAGAATACTACGAAGCTCCTTTTACAATTGCTGACGGAGTCTACGGTTCAACATTTTTTGTAGCCACAGGATTTCACGGACTCCACGTAATTATTGGATCAACATTCCTAGCAGTCTGTCTCTTACGACAAGTAAAATATCACTTTACATCACAACATCACTTTGGGTTTGAAGCCGCTGCATGATACTGACACTTTGTTGATGTAGTTTGATTGTTCTTATATATCTCAATTTACTGATGAGGTTCATAATTCTTTTAGTATAAATTAATACAGCTGACTTCCAATTAGCTAATCTCGGTTAAACTCCAAGGAAGAATAATGAATATAATCGCTACTACCATTTTAATTACAACGGCTCTGTCTTGTATTTTAATTATAATCTCCTTCTGACTTCCCCAAATAAACCCTGACTCAGAAAAATTGTCCCCGTATGAATGCGGCTTTAATCCCCTCGGGTCCGCGCGACTTCCATTTTCAATACGATTTTTCTTAGTCGCCATTCTATTCCTTCTTTTTGATTTAGAAATTGCACTATTTCTTCCGCTTCCATGAGGAACTCAACTACAAGATATTAACCAAATATTTTTCTGAATAATAATAATTCTTATTCTCTTGACCCTGGGCCTGATCTATGAATGAATTCAAGGAGGTCTAGAATGAGCTGAATAGGTGACTAGTCTAATGAAAGACCGCTATTTTCGACCTAGCAAAACATGGTTCAATTCCATGGCCACCATATGGCCCCTACATATCTTAGTTTTGCCATGACATTCGTTTTAGGATTCTCAGGATTAGCATTTCAACGAAAATATCTGCTGTCTGCCCTACTGTGTCTTGAAGCAATAATGCTTTCTCTTTATATAGTTCTAGCCCTCCTGTCCATTCAAACAGGATCAACCATTCTTTCTCCAGTACCAATAATACTACTAGCATTTTCCGCTTGCGAAGCAGGGGTAGGCCTGGCCCTTCTAGTCGCCACCTCACGGACACACGATATTAAAAACTTGAACAACCTAAATCTTCTACAATGCTAAAAGTACTGATCCCAACAATTATACTCATTCCCACTTCCTGCCTCATTAATAAAAAATGGTTATGGTCAACTACTACTTACCAAAGCTTGATCATTGCAATCATTAGTCTAACATGAATAAAATGAGACTCAGAAACAGGATGAACCACATCAAATTTATACTTAGCAACAGACCCTTTATCAACCCCCCTCCTCGTGTTATCTTGCTGACTTCTTCCACTAATAATTTTGGCAAGCCAAAATCACATGATAACAGAACCGTTGATCCGACAACGGTCTTTCATTATTTTACTAATTACATTACAAATTTTATTAACCCTTGCATTTAGTTCAACTGAAATTATAATATTTTATGTTATGTTTGAAGCCACTCTAATCCCAACACTAATTGTTATTACACGATGAGGTAACCAAACAGAACGACTTAATGCAGGAACATATTTTTTATTCTATACTCTAGCAGGGTCACTACCACTATTAATTGCCCTACTTTTTATACAGAATAATTTAGGTACACTATCAATACTTACTATTCAATATACGAATAATATGAATATACCTTCGTGGGGAGAAAAAATCTGATGAGCCGGCTGCCTGTTAGCCTTCCTTGTAAAAATACCGCTATATGGCGTCCACCTCTGACTTCCAAAAGCCCACGTCGAAGCGCCAGTAGCAGGGTCTATAGTTCTAGCAGCCGTCCTACTGAAACTAGGAGGTTATGGGATAATACGAATAATAGTGATACTTGAACCACTCACTAAAGACTTAGCATACCCATTTATTATCTTGGCCCTCTGAGGCATTATCATAACAGGAACAATTTGTTTGCGACAAACAGACCTAAAATCCATAATCGCCTACTCCTCAGTAAGTCATATGGGATTAGTCGCAGGAGGAATTTTAATCCAAACCCCGTGAGGATTCACAGGAGCAATTATTCTTATAATCGCCCACGGATTAGTCTCATCTGCACTATTCTGCCTAGCTAATATAAACTATGAACGTGTCCATGGCCGAACCTTACTACTAGCCCGAGGCTTACAGATAATCTTACCATTGATGGCTGCCTGATGATTTATTCTTAACCTAGCTAACCTGGCGTTACCCCCACTACCGAACCTAATAGGGGAACTTATAATTATCACCTCAATATTTAACTGATCCTACTGATCAATTTTATTAACTGGTTTAGGGACGCTAATCACAGCCAGCTATTCATTATATATGTTCTTGATTACGCAACGAGGTCCCGCCCCCGCCCACATACTAGCACTAGAACCCTCACACACACGAGAACACCTCCTAGTTATTCTTCATCTCGCCCCTATCCTCCTCCTTATGCTTAAGCCAGAAGTTATATGAGGATGATGTTTATGTAGACATAGTTAAATAAGAATATTAGATTGTGATTCTGAAGGTGAAGGATAATACCCTTTTGTCTACCGAGAGAGTTAAGCCTATACCTAAAAAATTGCTAGTTTTTTAGACCCGCAGTTGAAATCCGCGGCTCACTCGGCCTCTAAAGGAAAACCGTCATCCGTTAGCCTTAGGAGCTAATTATTCTTGGTTCAAATCCAAGTAGTGGTTATGTATATTACAGTACTAATCTTTAACTCAAGTCTTTTAATTATCTTTATGATCCTAATTTACCCAATCTTATTATCACTAAATCCAACCCCACTAAAACAAGACTGAGCCGCCACCCACGTAAAAACTGCTATCCAAATTTCTTTCCTAATTAGCCTATTACCTCTGTTTATTTTTTTAGACCAGGGCGTAGAAACTATTTCAACAAACTGACAATGGATAAACACCATAACATTTGACTTTAATATCAGCTTCAAATTCGATCAATATTCAGTAATTTTTATCCCAATTGCCCTATATGTGACATGATCTATCTTAGAATTTGCCACCTGATATATACACTCAGACCCAAACATTAACAAATTTTTCAAATACTTATTATTATTTTTAGTAGCAATAATCCTTTTAGTCTCAGCTAACAATTTATTCCAACTTTTCATTGGCTGAGAAGGAGTAGGAATTATATCATTTTTACTAATCGGGTGGTGATATGGGCGAGCAGACGCTAATACTGCAGCTCTACAAGCCGTAATTTATAACCGAGTAGGAGACATTGGACTAATTCTTAGCATAGCATGAATTGCAATAAACCTGAACAGTTGAGAAATTCAACAATTATTCTTAACTTCAAAAGAAATAGACCTTACACTACCCCTCATGGGCCTTGTTCTAGCTGCAACCGGAAAATCTGCCCAATTTGGACTCCACCCCTGGCTCCCATCAGCAATAGAAGGCCCCACCCCTGTTTCAGCTCTACTGCATTCAAGTACAATAGTAGTCGCAGGGATTTTTTTATTAATTCGACTCCACCCCCTAATAGAGCACAACCAAACAGCGTCAACAACCTGCCTCTGCCTTGGAGCAATTACTACGCTGTTTACTGCTACCTGCGCTCTAACACAAAACGATATCAAAAAAATCATTGCATTCTCAACATCCAGCCAACTAGGACTGATAATAGTGACAATTGGCTTAAACCAGCCCCAACTAGCGTTTTTACACATTTGTACGCACGCATTTTTTAAAGCTATACTATTTTTATGTTCCGGGTCAATTATTCATAATCTGAACGACGAGCAAGATATTCGAAAAATAGGGGGCCTTCATAGTACACTACCACTTACCTCATCCTGCATAACAATTGGCAGCCTTGCCTTAACTGGCACCCCATTCTTAGCAGGCTTCTTCTCAAAAGACGCAATTATTGAAGCAATAAATACATCTTATTTAAACTCTTGAGCCATTGTAATAACTTTAATTGCTACCTCATTCACAGCCGCCTACAGCCTCCGAATCATTTTCTTTACCTCAATAGGACACCCACGGTCACTTCCCGTTATATTTATTAATGAAAACACCCGCACAATTTTAAATCCAATTAAACGACTGGCCTGAGGAAGTATCGCAGCGGGACTAATTATTACCTCAAACTTTTTACCAACAAAAACCCCCATCATAACTATACCGACTACCCTAAAATTAAGCGCACTTATTGTATCTCTGATTGCTCTAGCCATCGCTACAGACTTAGCGAACATAACAAACAAACAAGTAAAACTAACCCCAAATTTAACAACACATAACTTTTCAAATATACTTGCCTTCTTCCCAAATATTGTTCACCGCCTAATCCCCGAAATAGGCCTTAAAATGGGACAAACCATAGCAACCCAAATAACAGACCAAACACTGTTCGAAAAAATCGGCCCAAAAGGAATTACAAACGCTCAAACCCCAATAATTAACATTATTAACAATGCCCAACAAGGTTTTATCAAATCATATTTAGCAATATTCTTTCTAACAAACCTCTTAGCAATCCTGGTAATCAATATAAGCTACATTTTGTACCGTTAAAATTTCCCAAAACAAACGCACCAATTATCCCTTTAATGGCAATAACACGAAAAGAGCACGCTACTGTAAAAATTGTAAACGAATCATTAATTGACTTACCAGTCCCGGCGAATATTTCTGCATGATGAAACTTTGGGTCTCTTCTATTTCTATGCCTGGCAACACAAATCCTTACGGGCCTGTTTTTAGCAATACATTATACATCAGACATCTCAACGGCCTTCTCTTCCGTAGCCCACATCTGCCGAGACGTAAACTACGGATGAGCAATACGAAATTTACATGCAAATGGAGCCTCATTCTTTTTTATTTGTTTATATATGCACATTGCCCGAGGACTATACTATGGGTCTTATATATACAAAGAAACATGAAATGTCGGAGTCGTACTGTATCTTCTAGTAATAATAACAGCCTTCGTAGGGTACGTGCTTCCATGAGGACAAATGTCCTTCTGGGGCGCAACAGTTATCACAAATCTACTATCTGCCGTACCATATATAGGAGACGCCCTAGTACAATGAATTTGAGGCGGGTTTTCGGTAGACAATGCTACCCTTACACGATTCTTCGCCTTTCACTTCCTACTTCCTTTCGTTGTAGCAGGAGCCGCCATTATACATATCTTACTTCTACACGAAACAGGGTCCAATAATCCAGCTGGATTAATTCCTGGGCCAGACAAGATCCCATTCCACCCATACTTCTCCCTAAAGGACTTACTAGGGCTTGCCGCCGTATTAATAACATTGATTTTACTAGCCCTCTTTAATCCTAATGTACTAGGAGACCCAGATAATTTTATTCCAGCTAACCCGATAGTAACGCCACCACACATTAAACCAGAGTGATACTTCCTATTCGCATACGCAATCCTCCGATCAATTCCTAATAAATTAGGAGGCGTCATAGCCCTTCTATCTGCTATCCTTGTACTCCTACTAGTGCCCGCCATACACATCTCAAAACACCGAGCACTAACCTACCGTCCAATATCTCAAGCATTATTCTGAATCCTAGTAGCGGACATACTAGTATTAACATGAATTGGCGGAATGCCTGTTGAACATCCATTCGTCACTGTTGGACAAATTGGCTCAGTACTTTATTTTTCCTTATTCCTAATGTTAAACCCACTGGCCGCCCATATTGAAAACAAAGTGCTTCGTCTATAAAATGCCCTAATAGCTTATAGTAAAAGCACCGGTTTTGTAACCCGGAGATTGTAGATTAGAATTCTTCTTAGCGCAGCTTAACTTATGTACTATGTACATTATATGTATAATCTTACATAAAATAATGTAAGTAGTAAATAACAGTATGTAAATTACATTAATCATGCAAGCAACAATGTTTTGCAACATTTTATGTATCTGTAGATATTAAATGTTAATTAAACGTAAAGTACTCAAACCATTCATGTTTAAAAAATAAAACTAAGGTGTACGCTAAGCATATTATGAGTTACTACAATAAATTTATCTGAACAAGGAAAAATTGGGGAATTAGACACAAAATCGTCGCGAACAGGGTTTCTATGCACGACACAACAATTGATTTCTTGTAAACAATGGATGTAGTAAGAGACCACCAACCAGCTTAAATCGAGTGAATACGTTTATTGAAAGGTCAGGGACAGAAATTGTGAGGGTTGCACTTCAATGCACTATTACTGGCATCTGGTTCCTATTTCAGGGCCATAAAATTAAAACCCCACATAAATCGCACTGTATCCGGCATTTGATTAATGGTGGAACCCATACGACTCGTTACCCACCAAGCCGGGCGTTAACCAAATGGCATTTGGTTCTTTTTTTTAGGTTTCCTTTCACTCCACATGTGAGACTTCTTGCGCGAGCCAGGTTTGAAGGTGGAACTCATATGGATGTACCAGTAAATCATGTTCAATGTTGAAGAGACATTACTTAAGAATTGCATTAGATTATATCAGGTGCATAAGATAGTGTTACCAAAGCAAGTACTAATGATTGTTTCCCCCCTTCCACAAATAAATTTTAGGGTACCCCCCCCTACCCCCCCCTAAAAAGACCAATCTCTAACCCATATTTTTAAGTCCGGACAAGCCGATAGTTGAATAAATTAACTTAGGATTACCAATATTATTAATTGCCTGAGCCCCAGCCAACGCCAAAATGACCCTAATTGCCCGAAGAGCGCCACGACTAGTACCACGAGTTAACTCAAGAACTACAAAAAGAGTTAATAAAAGAGCTAAACCGCAAAAAATTAGCATCTCCCCGCCCAAATAATAAATAAAAGATACACCACTGAACTCGCCCCGTAATATAGAAAACTCCCGAAACTCATCGACAACCCCACAATAAAAATCACCACCACCCCATAAAAAGGTTATCACAAAAACAATACTTAAGCAACCAATAATTCGTGAAATAACGGACCAATCTCGCCAGCCCTCTGGAAATGGCTCAGAAGACAAAGCCGCACAATAAGCAAAAACCACTAACATACCCCCTAAATAGATTAAAAGGAAGACTAAAGAAATAAAAGATCCACCATAACTTGCCAACACCCCACAACCTCCAACGGCTGCCAACACTAAACTCAAAGCGCCAAAATATGGAGAAGGGTTGGAGGCCAGACCGATCATGCCGATAATAAGGATGAAAATAAGAAAAAGGATAACTCAAGACATAAATTCTTACCAGGAGTCTAACCAGGACCAATGATATGAAAAACCACCGTTGTCATTCAACTATAAGAAATCTCACGGACAGAGACATGATCAGGAGGGGGGGACTCTAACTCCCATCCTCAACCCCCAAAGCTAAGATCATGTACTAAATTTAGACCACCTCCTGACTTAACCACCATAAATTAAGTAAAAATCAAAATACAGTAAAGAATTACAAAACCACCTATGTACTATGTACATTATATGTATAATCTTACATAAAATAATGTAAGTAGTAAATAACAGTATGTAAATTACATTAATCATGCAAGCAACAATGTTTTGCAACATTTTATGTATCTGTAGATATTAAATGTTAATTAAACGTAAAGTACTCAAACCATTCATGTTTAAAAAATAAAACTAAGGTGTACGCTAAGCATATTATGAGTTACTACAATAAATTTATCTGAACAAGGAAAAATTGGGGAATTAGACACAAAATCGTCGCGAACAGGGTTTCTATGCACGACACAACAATTGATTTCTTGTAAACAATGGATGTAGTAAGAGACCACCAACCAGCTTAAATCGAGTGAATACGTTTATTGAAAGGTCAGGGACAGAAATTGTGAGGGTTGCACTTCAATGCACTATTACTGGCATCTGGTTCCTATTTCAGGGCCATAAAATTAAAACCCCACATAAATCGCACTGTATCCGGCATTTGATTAATGGTGGAACCCATACGACTCGTTACCCACCAAGCCGGGCGTTAACCAAATGGCATTTGGTTCTTTTTTTTAGGTTTCCTTTCACTCCACATGAGAGACTTCTTGCGCGAGCCAGGTTTGAAGGTGGAACTCATATGGATGTACCAGTAAATCATGTTCAATGTTCGACGAGACATTACTTAAGAATTGCATTAGATTTATATCAGGCTGCATAAGATAGTCGTTACCTAAAGCAAGTACTAATGATTGTTTCCCCCCTTCCACAAATAAATTTTAGGGTACCCCCCCCCCTACCCCCCCCTAAAAAGACCAATCTCTAACCCATATTTTTAAGTCCGGACAAGCCGATAGTCGAATAAATTAGTTTAAATTTAATTTAAGTATTATATTATTAAATACTAATATATAAAAATCAGTCCTAAAGAGACCATTCTCTAACCCATATTTTTAAGTCCGGACAAGCCGATAGTTGAATAAATTAGTTTAAATTTAATTTAAGTATTATATTATTAAATACTAATATATAAAAATCAGTCCTAAAGAGACCATTCTCTAACCCATATTTTTAAGTCCGGACAAGCCGATAGTTGAATAAATTAGTTTAAATTTAATTTAAGTATTATATTATTAAATACTAATATATAAAAATCAGTCCTAAAGAGACCATTCTCTAACCCATATTTTTAAGTCCGGACAAGCCGATAGTTGAATAAATTAGTTTAAATTTAATTTAAGTATTATATTATTAAATACTAATATATAAAAATCAGTCCTAAAGAGACCATTCTCTAACCCATATTTTTAAGTCCGGACAAGCCGATAGTTGAATAAATTAGTTTAAATTTAATTTAAGTATTATATTATTAAATACTAATATATAAAAATCAGTCCTAAAGAGACCATTCTCTAACCCATATTTTTAAGTCCGGACAAGCCGATAGTTGAATAAATTAGTTTAATCAACGAAATAATATAAGG